TATGATGGGCAACTATCTCCTGCGGTTCGGAGAGGACTCAGCTGTTAGTTAGTATCCCCTTGCTTTCGGGGTGGACCCTTTCACTCTATTTTATTATATACGCTTAGCGAAAAGAATGTTTTTTGATACACCTAGGACATGGATTCTATATGAACCAATGGATCGTGACAAGTCGTTACTACTAGCAATGACTTCCTCTTTCATTACTTCATTCTTTCCATATCCCTCTCCTTTGTTCTCAGTTACTCATCAAATGGCACTCAGTTCATATCTTTAAGTTCGATCATTGACAAGGTTCAAAGAAAGGGTGGGCTATTGATAAAGAATCGATTCCAAACCACAATGCTAGCAGATGAAAAAAACCTGCTTTTCTTTTCTCGCTTCCGCTCCCGTACAGTAACGGGATATTAGGGTAGCCACAGGTAATAGGAACTAGTTTGAGGTAAAGGTTCTCCCCGTGCTGGTACTAGAAAAGGTACTAGTTAAAGTAGTAGGTTTGGTTACAGGAATTAGGTTGGTTATAGGAAATAGTCTCTAGTAGTGGAATAAAAACCTCTTTGTTTCGTTGCCTACCCTTATATAATAGGTAATGTCTATCATCACATTACCCTTACCTATTGATTAAGGTGCGAAAACAGTGGATTCCTCGCAAAGAGTATTTATTTGTCTAATTCTTCCTGCTAACAGGGCTTTTTCCCTTCCTCCAACATAATTCGATGCCATCCTCGTCTACTATTGAATAAATCAAGTAGAAGGAGGGAGAAATTACAAAGGATCAAGCAATTCAAAGACCGGTCCCTGGCTATACGAAAACAACGGATTGTACTACATCGAAGACTGAGACCACTTGTACAGCTTTTTCTGCTAATGGAAAGCGTAGGCCCACTGGAATACTTTGACTTGTAAGGCTAGCATAGCAAACCGGAAAGAGAGGTACGAAAGCGGATGGAGAGAGGATGGAACCTTCTCCTACTACATTTCGCACTTTACCTACGATGGACCACTAGACGACAACAAAGACTAGACAGATTGGTTACCGAATGAAAAGACAGAGCTTTGACATCCTCAAGTCAGAAAGAAAGGCTACGGACAATGGTCCTAAAAAAGGAAACCAGCCCATGGATATACGACAAGAACTGATTGGACCACTGGCCAAACAGAACGAGGAGAAAGGGAATACAATACATCAAGACGGGGCTAGACCGAAAACAAGATGACCGGCATACCGGACTGAGGGATAGGCCGATAGTTGGACCCACGGGGCGGTAACAGCCTACTTTCTTGGAATGGAATGCTTGCACAGATCCGCTTCCTCCACTTCTCGGTAAGGTTAAGGTGGGGGGTCTTTCTGAGGCTGAGGCTGAAGCTTAGAAGTTGCTTGCTTCCGAATCACTCTTCTCCCCAAGATCTTCCTGGCGGCCCAACTAGTGATCAAGACGCAGGTGCCGAGAAAGACGTTGAAGACTGATCCCTTTCCAAAAAATTGGACATTTCTTTTGCTGGTAGTTTGAATCTTGTGGTGGTTTTGAACAAGATTGATGGTTTGAACAATTTCGGGGGTTTGGCAAAGCAAAGGCAGGGAATAAAGATGAAAAGGATATCAATGACTTATGAACCGGTGAGCAAAGCCCTATCCTTAGTCAAGGTAGTAGTGCGCTTCAGAGAATCTGAAATACCGGTGAAAGCTTCTTCAGGTAATGCAATTGTGGAATTCCGTTCAAATAGAAAGCTTTTGCTTTTGTTTGGCCAGTTCAAGGTCAGTCTAGAGCCTTCCTGTTTGAAGGATTTGCTGCTAGACTTGCTGGTCTTACCGTCGATGTCTTCTATTACTGGCTTGGCCGAAATGAAAAGAATACCGATAACTGTGATAGAAAACTTCTACGCTAGCTTTCTCTTTCTTTTTCTTTTTCAAAGGAATATCTTATAAGGCAAGGTAACTATCAGACTGGCTCACAGCTTCAAGCACTACAGCGAAAAGGGATACAACTGAAATAAAGGAACTAACTGGATTGCTGGCAGAAAGACTCCGTTAAGGAATCTTAGTCAATCAGAGATAGAGATTCGGATCTTAGGATTAGGCCTTATCTTACTCGCTACAAGTCTTTCGCTTGTGTGTTTGCAACATCCATTGCTTCTGACTATGTCGATGAAAAAGAAAGAATTGAGTTTGAAAGTGTACTGTTAAAGTGGACAACAATAAATTAGTGAAAAGTGTCTTAAATAGGTCCACCTCTTGCGAGTACCGGGAAAACGAACCACATAAAAATGACATTATTGGGAATAAAGAAAGATTCATCTGAGAAATCGCAGTAGATCCCACTGACCTGAAAAGAAGAAATGAAAGAGATCACATAAAAACTTCTCTCCACAAAACTGTGAAAATCCCGGTGCTCAATCCACATCTTATGAGATTCTAAATGACTTCTAGTTATTCCCACCCTCCCGGGGGAGTACTTGATTGATGCAGAAGGCATTGAGAACTGAGGTAGATTAACCAATCAATTACGGAAGTGAATGAGATAGTGTGATTATTCAGGCCTTAGCTCTTTTGAAACTGGCCCAAGTCTCTCAATCGGAGCAGGCCCAAACTGAAGGAGTTGGGTATGGCCCCTGGATGGTAGCTAAAAGTCATCAACGAAAGAATACTCAAAATAGAGGCAGGCCTTACCATACCAGGCCCAATCGCGCGGCAATCCAATAGATTTGGCCCGTTGATGTAAGAACAAGAGGAGCCCACCTTGTCCAAGCCAGAAAATAGTGGAACAGAGAGGATTCTAAACCTGGGATATTTCTAGAGGCCGTAGTGCATCGCGTGGTAGGCAACCCACTAATAGTAAGCCAATCAAGCCCACTTTGGCTGAGCCCACATTGAGTTCAGGCATTATGCCCATAAACCCTTATTGATACACCTGTCGTTGAGATCACCCCGGGTGTCCCCATGTCGTCAACACTGAGTCAGCTAACTCTCTCGTTAACCAAAGTATAGCTCCTAACCAGAGTTCCCCTTCTATCACTCCCACCACATGTTAGTCTGAATCATCAGCTATCCCTTATCTCTCCTCACAAAACCTTTCTCTTCCTTCGTCTTCATCTCTCCCTTGGATTCTGTGTGGTGATTTTAATATCCTTTCTATCAACCCAACGAAAAGGTGGGGCGTGGTGCTCTTGATCATAACGCTATGGCGGATTGAAAGAATTTTCATTTTCAGCAGCAAGCTGGGCTTTTTGATCCCGGATTTTTAGGAAAGATTTTCACCTGGATCAATGATCATCCTGGTAATACTCGTGCATGGGCTCGATTGGATCGTGCTTTGGTTAAGAATCTTTTTCCTTGCCAATTGCCTTCAGCTTAGGATCACTCATTTACCTAGGCTTTTGTCGGACCACTTTCCTCTTTTGATGGAACCATATATTACTACTTAGTTGCCATCCCCCTTCGTTGATAGCTGTGGTTAGATCATGACTTCTTTCTTTTGTGGCTGAAAAATGGTCTTATCTTATTTTGACATCTCCTATGACTAAGCTTCAAGTGAAACTGAAAAATCTTTGAGTAGGCCTAAATTCAATATAAATAAAGCAGTGTAATTGTCAAGTTTTTGGAGATCTTTCTGTTCAAATGAGGGCCACAGAGGCTAATCTTCAACATAATTGGAATGACGATACTCTCGGCCAACTTAAGTCTTGTAAAAAGAAACTGAATGCCTTGCTTAGGAGGGAAAATTCTTTAGGAAAAAGCTCGGGTTAAGTGGCTTACAGATGGGGATCGTAACACAGCTTTTTTTTCCATGCAACTTTGAAGGCTTTCCCCCAATCTGCGGTATATATGAAAGACCGTGTCGAAAGTGAGTTATATGCAAATTTTTATATGGGACGCCTGTCTAGTTCTCATTGGAAAGGAATGAGCTTTAGATTATTTACTGCCTCTCGCCTGACACAGTTTGACACGCGGTGATACCAGATTGGCCCTTTATTTTTTTTATCTATATAGTGGTCTAAATAATAGAAGGAGAATACGCACGGGGAAAAAGCAAGCGTCTGATCAAATCAATCAAGAGAGCTAGCTTCGGTCTCACGTAGGCAAGGACGGAGCTGTCGAGTGAGGATTGGCCGAGGGGAGTTCCATCATGTAGCTGGGTACAAATAAGCCAGTCAAAGACAAGTAGAAGCCAGTGAAAGAGGAGTAGGCAGGGTACGACGAAGCCAGTGGGGTACGTAAACGGGGAAAGATCACATGGTTTTGTACTGGTCAGCTTTGGGCTGGAGATTGACGATTGACTGAGCGTGCTTTGTCGTGGTGGAGTACTCTCTGACGGATTCGCTCTATTATTGCGTCCTATTCCTGAGGGAGTGATCGGGATTAAGCCGCGTGGCGATACCCGCGAAAAACAAAGGACTATTCGCTCTTTGGGCTGGGCCTTTCGTACTCCAATCCGTACGGGGAAAGGACAATTATTCAGCGCACTAAAATCTAGTGGATGGGGTTCAATATTCATGAAAAGCCGGGGTTGAAACATGTTATGAAACTAAGACAGCTTATCTTACTAATAATAAGAAAGAGTTAAGCGCCTCCAAGGCCTATAAATAGAAGCTTCTTTCAGTCTCTATTTTCAAAGAGAGAGGTAGACGTCAGAAAGAAAGACTTTCAGTAAGACTTATTCCAACAACACTCTTATGGATATCGCCGGAAGACTTGCAACAATTCAGCAAGAAATAGGTCAGGTGGAAAACGAGAAGGTTCAATGCCAACTAAGGCTGGGTCTGTTCTGGGAGCATCCGCCTGCTCTCGATGCGGAATACGTAGGAAAAATCATGCAATCGATCCGGGACCGCATTCGCGGTCTGGAAGACAGGAAGAGGGAGCTGCTCGAAGAAGAGCAAGCGCTCATTGTGCGGGCTGCCACTCTCGGTGATCGATCCACTGGGGAGAATTAACAAGCCCTTAAAATACTGTTTATTGTTATGTTTAATGTTGTTCTATGTCTTTTGTTAACAACATATGTTCTTAGTTCACTTTGGTTTGTTGTGTTTAGTTGTGTGGCTGGTCTATGTGTGTGTAAGCTTCCTATTTTATGTATTCCCATGTATCAAAACTTGCTTGTAATGCTGGAATGTGTCTCTCAGTTTATTTTTGAATTTCTGATGTCGAGTCGGCCCTTGAGGCCAAAGAGTCTGTAATCAAGTTGTGGTTTGCAATGAAATAAAAGATAGATTTGCTACATATAAGCTGGAGGATTTTATTTAGAATAATGATATCTTTCAAATATTGACAAAAACTCAAACAAATAGCGGACCGCGTAGTGGGCTCCCCTTCTAATGATCACTGCCCCATGCAGGTAGATGAGGAATAAAACTTAGATTCAATTCCAAGAGTTCAGGCGGACTTGAATCTAACATTTCAATATTCCCCTAACGCCATAAGCCCAACTTCACTTGCGGCTTGGCCGGCAATCAAAGACGCAACTAACTCACTTTAGAGGTCCCTTACAGTCTATAACTGGTGCTTGACTTGATGGGAGAATTTCCTTAGAATGATGACTTCCTCTCGGGCACATGCTTTCGAGCTTGAAACAGGGTATGAAATGGAATCTATTTAAATAAATGACATAATCTCAGCTATGAATATGGGATAGCAGAAGAGGCTTTCAGGCCTGGCTAGGATTCAGATGCTAAGTCCAAAAGGAGAAGACATCGGGTCGCGAACGGATAAAGCAGGGGCTTCGGGCTACCGTCGATTCATGTCTTAGACCTAACAGTCAAGATTGAAAGAGAGGCGTAGTATTGCTGAATAGAATGATTCTTCCCAGAGGAGAGGGTGAAAGAAAAGAATGCAAGGCCTATTTTTCCAGTAATCACTAATCGACACAGATCAAAGGAATGGGGGTTTTCCTTTATTATCTATCCAATTCAACCACTGAAGGCTGAATGGACGAGGAAGGGCTGAGGCCAGCATCTCCGGGTCATCCATCTTATTTGATTGAAGATCTTAGGCAACGGAAAGGGCATTTATCGGAGAAGGTCCCACTCTGCTTGCGTCCGCTAGCTGACGACGCGTGTAACGCATGCTCCTGTTCCGCGGCTGGCCGACGGTAACCTTCAGGTCATTCTATGAATAAGCCACACCTACCTAATTTCCCTTGATCTTACCCTTCAACTAGTTCTATTTTCATCAGAGCTGTTTCTTTCTTGATTCTCCTACTTACTTCTCTACTTACCCTAGGCTATTTATTATTGCTTGTCTAGTAAAGGAAACTAAACTATTGACGATTCTCTCTCCTTCGCATTCAATTCATGACCTAACGACTATCCCTGTTTCGGGGAGGGAATCACTTGCTGGATCGAACCCTCGGATAGGTTTGATCGGCCTGGTCTCGGGTGGTGGATCGAATGAACACTCAACCGCGTCATCACGGCAGCGATGGATGTCCAAATATCTTCTCAATAAAGGCGGGTAAGGAAAGTCCGAAGGCTAATCTGGCAACTGATGGCTAGAAGGCGAAACTTAACACCTTTCCTCCATGTCCGTGTGAAACATCGGGATGAGCTATCACATAGAGGGGAAAACGTGGAATACTGTTCTAAGGACACCTTTCCTTTGTCTATCGGCACATGAAAGGCTTGGGCCATGAATAGCTTTTTGGCCTTGGCAAAAGGTACTCCAAAGACAAAGCGAACTCCTCAGCCCTAGGTTGCCCCTCATAAACTAATCTATTAGTAAGCAATAAAGGATCTGCCACCGCTTTCCTTGACGACTTATGCTGCTGAGTCATATGATGTGATAGTCAAGTCTGATGCCGCTTACTCAGTAGACGATACAATTGTTGTAGCTTAATCTGTAGATGATACCACGGATGTTGTTGAATCAGACGTTGTTGCTAAACCATCCGCTTTAGGTGGTACCACACCACAGGAAGACCATAACATAATATAGAGTACCCATCGGGTAAGAATAAAGAAAAGATAGGACCTAGTTAGCTCTATGCAGTTTCCATTCCCCTTTATATTTTTGACCCAAGAAGACTGCGCAGGGTAGTACCCATAACTTGAACTAGGAACTGGGCATTAGAGGGCCGAGTCTTCTTGACTTTCTGAGTGTTCTGCTTTATCCGATGTTTTAGCAGCCGCCACTTCATCAGTTGTTTCCCTCCATGTCTTAGCTTGAAGGGTTCGAGCTCATTTGGTCATGGGTTGAGAACTGGAATTGAACTCTATGAGATCTAATCTCCCGTTGTTCCTCAGTTGCTCAGTGGTAGAGTGGTCGGCTGTTAACCGATTGGTCTTAGGTTCGAATGGTGAGATTTGATTCATTCTGAATGAACTCTGAATAAAGGCGCTCACTTTGACCGTTAAGAGTAGGTTATGGCATTCCTGTCTTTCTTTCTTTCTCTCTCATTCATGACCTAACGGCTATCCCCGAAAAGGCATGCTTTCAATGGAAAGCACATAAGCAGTCACGCTAGTACGCAAGTCAGCTAGGCACACAGGGAACCAGATGAGGCAATAGATCAATCTTTCTCAATTCTTCGCCACAGCAACTGGAACAATCCCTTCTACCACCTCCTACCCCTACGATATCCCACCTGGTGCCGAGGGTTCTTTCTCTGACTTCCCGCATTGGGCATTCCTAACAGAACGCCTTAGATAAGAAGAGAAATGAATCTATATCACAGCTGGCACTAGAGAATACTGGCTCTTATTCCCCGTAGTCTGTCTAAAAGTATAGATCACGGCTTGCCCAGGGGATATTGATCTTACACCCTTTCTTCACGCCTAAGAACACCAACAAATTCGTCTATATCAGACCGGAATCCTTCTCTTACCGTATCTCTTACCGTATTGGGAATTCCTAGTTTCTATAAGCTCCGATGTCATATATTCGTCATTCAAGTTTCTACCCCCAAATGGTCAATCCGCCTTTGAGGGTCCGGCAACAGGCCTTGTAGGATCCTACTTAGACCGATCCTTAGAACAAATTCTCTGGGTCTACTGACATTTCTGCCTAGCCGAACATGGCATATTAAGATGAGAGGAAGGCCAACCCGGGAAGAGGAATGCTTAGAGTTAGGTATTCTCCCTGCCTGCCCTAGTGCAACCTATTCGTTGAAAAGACTAGCAAGCTATTCTCTAACAGCTACTCTTCTTGCATTCCTCCTTACCTGTGTGATATGATATTGATTAGGAGGCTTTTTCGCACAAATAGACTTTTCTAATGGTTGGGACATGAGGATGTTGAAAGTCACATTCTGCATACATCAAATAGGCCATAGAAAGAGTTTGACTCATAGGCGTGTGATAAAAAGAAGAGATGCTTCAAATCAAAAAGAATATTACGTTACCGACTGCCCGGTAAATGCTACTGAGGATGAGTTTGCTTTTCCATAAGCAGAGTCAGAACCTGACGAGGAGAAGGTTCACGTATTCACGTAGAAGATGATGCCACTGGAGAGTTCACCGAAACATAGTTGTATCTGCCGAATCGTTATACTACTACCGATACCAATACGATCGATACGGAGTCTGCTGAGCGAAACGTACCGAGCCTGCCACTTCCTAACCCAAAAGGAAGGAGACGACTTGCTCGGCATTCAAAGGCGAAAAGCAACTCAATTGAATCCGGTTTAGCTACTAGCTACTTTGAAAGGAAAGAATTGATGCCATTTTTTTGACACCTGAATCAAAGATTCAAAGAAAAGGAGTCCTGGGACCCCCTAGGATAAAGGTTGGAATTTCACCTACCTCACAAGCAATCTTTGATCGAGTCTTCCATCTGGGCCCGGGGCCTTCTGGCTCGTCAAGTTCGGAAAGTTAGCCCACGGCGCGGTTAGAAAAGAGTTGAATACCCCATCAAAGTCTACGGTTCAGCCGGAAACTAGTGACCCTTCCAACTTGTCCTCGATAGAGGCGCAAAGAAGTAATGCCCGAGAACGGCATTATGGAAGACTTTGTTCATTTTTTCATAATCAAAATGATTTAAATAAGGATTATCCTTTCGTAAATACGGAAAAATAAGTGGTTTCGTAAAGCGATAAGCACTCCGGCTTGAAAGCCAGCAAGACAAGAGAAGAGTAGGCTTCAAAGCAACGAGCGGAGCGCCAAATGCTCCAAGAGACTTAGCCCTAGGTCCGTTCTAGATGAGACAGAGACTTCAAAACTGACTCCACCAATCAAATCCGCAGATGTCGAACCAACATCTCCCGTTTTATCCTGAATTGTAAACGGAATCGCGGACAAGACACTCTTTCAACCGACCTAGTTCTAGCTTTTGATTCCGAATTCACAGCGTATGTTTTGGCTTCCTTCCTGGGAAGTCAATTCAAAGCTTCAAAACCCACCTCCCTTCCTTTCAAAAGTAAGGCATATATGCTTCTTTGCAAATCAATCAAGTTTCTTTCTTTCGGAGCGCGCTTAAGGCTAGGGTTAACTGCAGCTAAGTGATTGCGTAGGGATTAGCTATCTCAACTCTTCGAGTCGAGTTCTAGTTTTTCAACCGCAGGACGTGGGGAAGAATCAGCACAGTGCTTCTACTCACATGTCGGACTTAAGGGGATTGAGCAACGGATCCTGACGTGAAAGATGGCGAGGTCGTCCACACTACAACCACTATCTCCGCCAGCGCGAAGGTCAAGGGAATCCAGTTACTAAATGAATAAATTGCAGAACAGTCACTAAAATCACATTTAAGCTGTCTAGTCTAGTTTCGTAGGGCGCCCGGCGCATCCTAACCTGCTGCAATTGCGTTTGCTGCTCTTGCTGCAGTAGTGGTGCCAGCGAAAAAGTACTCATACTAAAAGAAAAGGTGTTCACTTAGATAGGCAGGGAAGAAGACCCAACTTTCGATTCACTTCAGTGCAACGGGATCTATTTATCTATCTCCTAACGATGGGAGCAAGGTTCGAAGCCCAATGTGTTAGAATGTGATTCTGGTTGAGGCTTTCTTTCCCTTATGTCTAAAGGGGGACGTTCGCGGAGTCCGTGCCTTCCGTACCACCACAATTATGGTCAT